AAAAATTGACACAAATAAAAGACAAGTGTATAAAAATAATGAGAGAGTTCGACTAACTGGCATGGAATTTAGTCTTTTAGAATTACTAGTGAGTAAAGCTGGTGAAGCTTTCTCAAGAGCTTCTATATTACAAGAAGTTTGGGGTTATACACCTGAAAGACATGTAGATACTAGAGTAGTAGATGTTCATATTTCTAGACTTCGAGCAAAACTAGAAGACGATCCAAGCAATCCAGATTTAATATTAACTGCAAGAGGAACAGGGTATTTATTTCAAAGAATAACAGATCATTTAAAGTGATAAATTTTAATACAAATAATAAAAAAATTGTCAAAAATAATCAAATTTAAATAAATTATACTATTCTATATATTATAAAGTAACTCGAAGAAAATGCTATAAATCTATAACAAACTTAGAGAACTATAAACAAATAGTTATTAAACTATATAAGTTTAACTCAAAATTATAATTATAATAATATTTAACCGTAAAGAAAAGTAAAGTCACGTTACAAAAATATTATTTAACACCATATTAGATAACAGAATGTAAATTATAGCAATGCTATACGACATATTTACTTAATTAGTTTGCTTTGGAGATTATATTTATGACCATAGCAATTGGACAAGAAAAGAGCCGAGGAAAGTTTGATTTAATTGATGACTGGGTAAAAAGAGACCGATTTGTATTTGTAGGATGGTCTGGACTATTATTATTCCCATGTGCATATCTAGCTTTAGGAGGCTGGTTAACAGGTACTACTTTTGTAACATCTTGGTATACACATGGCTTGGCTAGTTCCTATTTAGAAGGGTGTAATTTCCTTACAGCTGCTGTATCAACACCAGCAAATAGTATGGGTCATTCTTTACTACTATTATGGGGACCTGAAGCACAAGGTGATTTCACACGTTGGTGCCAAATAGGTGGCTTATGGGCTTTCATAGCATTACACGGATCTTTTGGTTTAATCGGTTTTTGCTTACGACAATTTGAGATTGCTAGACTAGTAGGGATTAGACCATATAATGCAATTGCTTTCTCAGGACCTATCGCTGTATTTGTCTCTGTATTTCTAATGTATCCATTAGGACAAGCTAGTTGGTTTTTTGCTCCTAGCTTTGGTGTAGCAGCAATTTTTCGCTTCTTACTGTTCTTACAAGGGTTTCATAACTGGACATTAAACCCTTTTCATATGATGGGAGTAGCTGGTATATTAGGTGGGGCATTATTATGCGCCATTCATGGGGCAACTGTTCAAAACACATTATTTGAAGATGGAGATGCTGCTGATACATTCAGAGCATTCACCCCTACTCAATCAGAAGAAACATACTCAATGGTAACAGCAAATCGCTTCTGGTCACAAATTTTTGGTGTAGCTTTCTCTAATAAACGATGGTTACATTTTTTCATGTTATTTGTTCCTGTTACTGGTATGTGGACTAGTGCATTTGGTATCATAGGATTAGCCTTAAATTTAAGAGCATATGACTTCGTATCACAAGAATTAAGAGCCGCTGAAGATCCAGAGTTTGAAACATTTTATACTAAGAATATTTTATTAAACGAAGGTATTCGTGCATGGATGGCTGCACAAGATCAACCTCACGAAAACTTCATATTCCCTGAGGAGGTTTTACCACGTGGAAACGCCCTTTAATAATAACGCTATTGTAGGTGGTAGAGATATAGAATCAACTGGTTTTGCTTGGTGGTCTGGAAATGCAAGACTTATAAATGTATCCGGAAAATTACTAGGCGCTCATGTTGCACATGCAGGAGTAATGGTATTTTGGACAGGTGCAATGACATTATTTGAAGTAGCACATTTTGTCCCTGAAAAACCATTATACGAACAAGGTTTCATTTTAATACCTCACCTAGCGACACTAGGATGGGGCGTAGGTCCCGGTGGAGAAATTACAAATATATACCCTTATTTTGTTGTTGGAGTCGTACATCTAATATCTTCTGCTGTACTCGGATTTGGAGGACTATATCATTCTTTAATAGGTCCTGATACTTTAGAAGAATCTTTCCCATTTTTCGGATATGACTGGAGAGATAAGAATAAAATGACAACTATATTAGGAATACATTTAGTACTTCTTGGTATAGGTTCGTTTTTACTAGTTATCAAATCACTATTCTTTGGAGGAGTGTACGATACATGGGCTCCTGGTGGAGGAGACGTACGTTTAATTAACAATCCTACTTTAAATCCAGCTATAATATTTGGGTACATATTAAAATCACCTTTTGGAGGTGATGGCTGGATCGTTAGTGTAGATAATATGGAAGATATAATCGGAGGTCACGTTTGGATTGGCGTGATATGCATTGCTGGTGGAATTTGGCATATTTTAACTAAACCATTTGCCTGGGCTCGAAGAGCATTTGTATGGTCCGGAGAAGCTTACTTATCTTACAGTCTAGGGGCATTATCAATTATGGGATTAACTGCTTCAAACTTTGTTTGGTATAATAACACCGCATATCCAAGTGAATTCTATGGTCCAACAGGACCAGAAGCATCTCAAGCACAGGCTTTTACTTTTCTTGTAAGAGATCAAAGACTTGGAGCAAACGTAGCATCTGCACAAGGACCAACAGGATTAGGTAAATATCTAATGAGATCACCTAGTGGTGAAATTATATTTGGTGGAGAAACTATGAGATTTTGGGATCTAAGAGCACCATGGGTAGAACCTTTAAGAGGTCCTAACGGTTTAGACTTAAATAAAGTAAAAAATGATATACAGCCTTGGCAAGAAAGAAGAGCCGCTGAATATATGACACATGCACCTCTTGGTTCTTTAAATTCAGTGGGAGGAGTAGCTACAGAAATTAATTCAGTTAACTATGTATCTCCTAGAAGTTGGCTAACAACTTCACATTTTTTCTTAGGATTTTTCTTATTTATTGGTCATTTATGGCATGCTGGTAGAGCAAGAGCTGCCGCCGCTGGCTTTGAAAAAGGAATTAATAGAGAAAATGAAGCTGTATTATCTATGAGACCATTAGATTAAAAAATCATAAAATCTGTTAAACAATGTTTATTATTAAATAAAAAATAAAACTAATAAGCTATTCTTATATCAAGAATATAAGAATAGCTTTTTAATTGTAATATTTTACATCATCAAATATAAACAAATAAAATATAGTATTAAATATAATTTAAAATTTTTTCCACATAAATTGACAATTCTAAAAATAAACAATCAACCTCAAAAATCAATAAAAAACTAATCACAAGAAATAAAGCAAATGCAACTTAATATCTATATTATTTCACATCCAATTATCGAAATAATGATGAATAAAATTATTTATTCACAATCAAACAATATTCAAAAATACTATAAAAAAATTGGCCTATTGATGGTATATGAAGTACTTAGAAAATGGATGAAGATACAGACAATCTATATTAAACAAATTAATCAAATAAAAGAATTATGTATTCTAAATACTAAAGAATCATATGTTATAATAACTAATTTAGTAGAATCATACCCAATGATAACAGACATAGATGACTTATTACCAAGCATTAATATTCAACACATTAATCAACCAATTGATCCAATCAAATTACAAAATTCATATATACTACAAAAAATAAATAATACAAGCAAAATTTTAATTTTTGAGCTATTTTTAAATAACTATGAAATAATTAAATTATTAAATTATTTATTACTAAAAAAAAATATAAAAACTAGCCAGATCAAAATATTATGCATAACATGTAATCATAAAATTTTAGAAAAACTGGGACAAATGCATCCAAAACTTAATATATATACAACAAAAATAATCACTAATGAATAAAAAGCTAAAGTAGTATCATATGATAAATTTATATACGTATAAAAAAACTAACTCATACTGATGACCATAATAACAAATTCATTTAACTTAGTATTTACATCTATTGCCAATTTTTCTGAAATATATTTAATTTTAATACTATTAAAATTATCATTAGCATGGTTTCCAACAGTAAATTGGTATAATGAGCCTTTTTGTTCTTTAAATAGATTAACAGATCCATATCTAAGATTATTTAGAGGCACTATTCCTATGATATTTGGAATGGATATGTCACCTATGTTAGGAATTATTTTTTTACAATGTTTAACCGTTATCTTTAATAACATTAGAGTTGAATCTATCACATAATCTTACTTATGAAAAATAATTCATTTAACTACTATTTCATATTTAAGATGTATATAATATACTGTTTTTAATTTACAATTAAAATTCAAAATAATGCTTAAAATAAGACTAAAAAGATTAGGAAGAAGAAAACAACCTAGTTATCGTATTATTGTAATTGATAACAAAAAACGACGAGACGGAAAAGCCATAGAAGAAGTAGGATTTTATAATCCTTTAACTAAACAAACTAAATTAAATATAGAGCGTATAGAACATAGAATCAGTCATGGTGCACAATTAACAAATACAGTAAAATACCTACTAAATAAAACATTAAATCAAAATTGATGAATTAATAAGGAGATATAATTTGCTTAAATTTACATTTAAAATTTTATGGCTTGAAAATAACGTAGCTATAGCAATTGATCATATAGTAGGAAAAGGTTCTAGTCCATTAACATCTTATTTTTTTTGGCCTAGAAATGATGCATGGGAACAACTCAAAGCTGAGTTAGAATCAAAACCATGGATATCAGAAACTGAAAAAGTAGAATTATTAAATAAAGCTACTGAAATAATTAATTTCTGGCAAGAAAAAGGAAAAAACAAATCTTTAATTGAAGCTCAAGAAAAATTTCCAGAATTTATATTTGCTGGTAGTAACTAAGAGAATCCATAGATGATTAGTATTATATATTTTACTAATCATCTCAATTATCTAAAATTCACAAAATCAATAAATTAAAATACTTAACTTGCATATAAATTAAATATAAACATGAATAAACACTTTAACTTTAAAAAAAAATTGATCTTCTCTTAATAAGTATTGAAGCATTAGATATCTATACTTTTGAACAAAACTTTTCCTCCATGAGGCAATTTACACACAATGAAATTTTTATAATAAGATCTGGCAATTTAATACGTCATCCAGACCATAATTCGCTATTAAAATTTAACTATATAATTATATTATTATACGCTGTATATAGGCTAATAAATACACAATTTATTCAAAACACCGCTGTTCATATCTTAAATAACTATTATTTAAATAATTCAACTGAATTAACACAGCAATATATTAATAAATTTACATATATTCATAATCGAACACAAAATTATTATAATAAAAATAGTTACTACGATAACCTAGATCTTATCGAAATGGCTATGATTAATTTATATGTAATCAGTAAAATGACATATAAAACTAGTCTATATTTTTTAATCAAATATTTATATTCATAATTAATTATCTGCTTTTTCTGCTACTATACATTCTGTTGTTAAAACCATAGAAGCTATAGAAGAAGCATTTTGTAAGGCAGAACGTGTTACTTTAGAAGGATCAATAATACCATCATTATACATATCTACTAAATTGCCCTGATTTGCATTATAACCTATTGCAAATTCACTTTGCTTAACTTTTTCAACAACAACAGCACCATTAGCTCCTGCATTTTCAACAATCTTCATCAATGGAGCCAGTAAAGCTTTTTGCACAATTAAAGCACCTATTAATTCTTCATCTACTAAATTATTTTTAGCCCAGTTATACAAATCTACAGATAAATGGACTAATGTAGATCCTCCTCCTGGAACTATACCCTCTTCAATCGCTGCTTTAGTTGCATTAATAGCATCTTCTAAACGAAGTTTTTTATCCTTCATCTCAGTTTCAGTAGCAGCACCAACTTTAATTACAGCTACACCTCCGGATAATTTAGCCAACCTTTCTTGCAGTTTTTCTTTTTCATAACTATTATTACTGATCTCTAATTGCCGTCTAATTTGATCACATCTTTCTTTAACAACAAACTTATTGCCATCAGCCATAATTGTTGTAGAGTCTTTATTGATCTGTATTCTTCTTGCAACTCCTAACTGATCTAGGCAAACATTATCAAGCGTCAATCCAATATCCTCCGTAATTACTTGGCCTGAAGTTAAAATACCTATATCATCTAATAATGCTTTTCTTCTATCACCAAATCCAGGAGCTCTTACTGCAACTACATTTACAATTCCACGTAACTTATTAACAATAATAGTAGCTAATGCTTCTTTCTCTATATCTTCTGCAATAATTAATAATGGACGACCTGTTTTAGAAACTTGTTCTAGAATCGGTAATAACTCCTGCTGAATTAATGTTATTTTTTTATCTGTTAATAATACATATGCATTTTCTTGAACTACCTCCATTCTTAAAGAATCTGTAACAAAATAAGGTGAAATAAAACCTTTATCAAACTTCATACCTTCTTTAATTTCCAATTGTGTTACAGTAGACTGTCCTTCCTCTAATGAAATAACACCTTCTTTACCCACTGTTTGTATAGCATCAGCTATCATTCTACCTATATCAGCATCATTACCTGCTGATATAGAAGCAACCTGTGTAATATCACGCACATTTTGAATAGGACGTGAATATTCGGCTATTTTTGTAACCACAAATTTAACAGCTTTTTCTACACCTTTTTTCAAAATCATAGGATTAGCACCCGCAGCAACATTTTTTAGACCTTGCTTTACTATTGCATGAGCTAAAACAGTAGAAGTTGTTGTACCATCTCCTGCCACATCATTCGTTTTTGATGCGGCTTGACGAATCAAAGCAACACCTGTATTCTCAATTAAATCTTTTAACTCTATTTCCTTTGCAATTGTAACACCATCATTAACAATTTGAGGAGAACCAAATTTTCTCTCCAATACAACATTTCTACCTTTAGGTCCTAAAGTTACTGATACTGCCTCTGCAAGAATGTCCATCCCTTTTTCTAATGCTTTACGTGCATTATCTTGATACAGTATTTTCTTACTCATAATAAAGTTTCCATAATAAATTTAATTATAATCAGATATAACGATATACAAATTCATTCAAAGTTTAAATATAATACATACTACATAGAAAAATATCAATTTAAATTGTAAAAAGTATTTTTTAATATAAATAGGACAAGTTTTTTATGAATAAAAATGTTATAATAACATTGAACAAGGGCCTGTAGCTCAGTGGATTAGAGCACGTGGCTACGAACCACGGTGTCGGGGGTTCGAATCCCTCCTTGCCCGATAATCAATCTAATAATTAAAAAATCATCTCTATAATTCAACTACTCATCTTATAATTACAAATAATATTGGAGTATAAGACTATGCAAGCGTTAAGAGGAACTAAAGATATATTACCAGATGAAATTATCTTTTGGCAGTACTTATACAATAAAGCAACTGAGGTACTAAGCCTATCCAATTATTCTGAAATACGTACACCTATATTAGAATCTACATCATTATTTCAAAGAAGTATAGGAGATGGTACAGATATTGTTAATAAAGAAATGTACAGCTTTATTGACCAAGGAAGTAGAAATATTACGCTAAGACCAGAAGGTACAGCAAGTATAGCTAGATCATTTATCAGTAATAAATTATATCAATCAAATCAAACACAAAGACTATGGTACTTAGGTCCTATGTTTAGATATGAAAGACCACAGGCTGGACGACAAAGACAGTTTCATCAATTAGGTATAGAATGTATAGGCAGTCCTAATCCCATGGCAGATGCAGAAGTAATCAGATTAGCACATAATATTTTAAAAGCATTAAACTGCCACACATATAAACTTGAATTAAACTGTATAGGTGATCTAGAAGAAAGAAATAATTATAAAGCAAAATTAATTGAATATTTATTACCTTATAAACAAGATCTAGATAATGATTCACAAAAACGTTTGACTATAAACCCTTTAAGAATTTTAGATAGTAAAGATCAGAAAACTCAAACTATACTAATGAATGCACCACGTTTAACTGAATCTTTAACTACAGCATCCATAGAACATTTTAATTTAGTATGCGAATATCTAAAAAATTTAAATATTCCATTTAATATAAATGATCAACTTGTAAGAGGTTTAGATTATTATAATCATACAGCATTCGAAATAAAAACGGACTTACTCGGTAGTCAAGATACAATTTGCGGAGGCGGTCGATATGACAAGTTAATTAAACAACTTGGTGGAACAGATACTCCAGCTGTAGGCTGGGCAATAGGTATTGAAAGATTAATGTTAATAGTCAAAAATACATTACCAATAAATCAACAAAAACCTCTAATCTATTTAGCTACTCACGGAATGGAAGCACAAAAAAAAATTTGGGAGATCATATTAATTTTAGAAAAAGAACAACTTACTTTTGAGCTAGATTTAAATAATAGTAGCTTACAAAAACAATTAAAAAGAGCTAACAAATCCGGTGCTATATTATGTCTTATATTAGGTAATAATGAAATTGAAAAACAAACTATAACACTAAAATGGCTATACCAAGGATTACAAGAAACAATTCAAGTAGCAAATCTAAGCAAAGAATTAAAAAAAATACATATTTTAAACCATAACTTGACAATACATAGTAATTAATTGTTACAATAATATTGTTGGGGTGTAGCCAAGCGGTAAGGCAGCGGACTTTGACTCCGCCATTCGCAGGTTCGAATCCTCCCACCCCAGATAAAGAACATGATCATTAATATGTATAATATAAATTGAAATATATAATAATATAACATTACATAATATTCATAAATTTTACCTATCATCATTATCACAAATTTTTAATTTTAAGGACAAAACAATGGCAGTTATTCAATTTATCACGGGAGTTAATGAAACAGTTGTTCCAGATATCAGTTTGACAAGATCTCGTGATGGCTGTACAGGTACAGCCACATTCAGATTTGATGATCCTGATATCTTAAAATCAAGTATGGAACAACAAGGCGATATTACAGGAATGTACTTAAAGGATGAAGAAGGAGAAATTATAACAAGAGACGTGAACGCTAAATTCATTAATGGTAAACCACGGGGGATTGAATCTGTTTATATCATTAAAAGTCCTGACGATTGGGATAGATTTATGCGATTTATGGAAAGATATTGCATTGATAATAATTTAAAATTTACAAAAGCATAAAAATATGATCTACATAACCAATATGCAAAAAAATATGAATAAATAATTTGATAATAATAGATATTCACATTTATACTAATGAAAAAAAATGAAATTTTCTTGGAAATGGATAAATGAACTAGTAGACTTACAAAATGTTACATTACTAGAACTTGCAAATAAATTAACATTAGCCGGATTTGAAATTGAAAATATTGAAAAATGTCAAAGTATTCAAGATCATATAATTGATTTAACTATAACAGCAAATAGGCAAGAAGCTTCTTGCATGGTAGGACTTGCTCGTGAAGTAAGTACTGTTTTTAATAGAAAACTCATTCAGGACGTACATTTAAGCAATGATAATATAAATAATAATACAGATACAAATATATCACATAATTATCAAAATAACTATTTTAAAGAATCTCAATCATTACTTAATATAAGATTACAAACTATTAAAAGCTTAAAAAATAATATTTCTCCTGAATGGTTACAAAATTATTTAATTGGATGCAATATAAAACCTGTAAATATCTTATCAGATATACAAGAATATATAAATATAAAATGGGGACAAGATATAGAAATTTTTGATGCCTCCAAAATAGATAATAATCTGATCCAATGTTCGTTAATGACTGTTAAAAACAGTCAACAGATTATCTTAAATAAGAACATAGAAGCAGAAATACTTCAATATAAAAATAAACTTATATCTACATTAGGAATTGAATCAAATCCAAATATAATGTGTGATCTTAACACATCTGAAATTATCATTTGTGGTACTATATGCAATCCTGAATATATTAATCGAATCACTAAACAAATAAAACTCAACACAGAAAAATCTAATAAACATTTAAAAAAAATTTTAAGATGCGATTTTTTAAATGCGTATAATGAAACCTATGAATTAATCAAAAAATTACTACAAGGAATTCATATTGAAACACATGAATATCATAAACTCCTAGAAAATAAGATATCCTCTTTACAGGTTAGTAAAAATAATATTCAAAATGTATTAGGACCTATCATCAGTCAAGGCAATAAGTTTTTGTCTGTACAAACAATATTAAAAATCTTGACTCAGTTAAACTTTAAACCTATATACAAAAATAAAATTTTTTACCTTATCATTCCCAAATATAGACAGAATGATATTAAACGACCTATAGATGTTATTGAAGAAATAGGTAGAATATACGGATTTGATAAATTTTCCAATAGATTACCACAATTACAGAAACAGGGACATATTTCAAAACAATCAATAATCATTTATAAAATACGTAAAATTTTACGAGATCTTGGATTACAAGAAGTAATCAACTATTCCTTAACTAATACTAATATACTAAAACAAAACGCAACTCAACAAATCAGCTTATATAACCCTCTATTAGAAGATCAATCTAGACTACGTAACAATCTTGTACATAATTTAATTATTAATAAAGAATATAATTTTAAGCAAAAGAATATGTATTTTGAATCCTTTGAAATAGGAAAAATTTTCAATTCTTCTTCAAATATAAATAAGCAACTATCTACTGAAAACACACATATAGCTGGCATTATGGGTAATATAAATTACTTAAGACAATCGTGGTCTACCAAACCACAGCAGTTAACTTGGTTTCATGCAAAAGGTATCTTAGAAGAAGTTTTTGACAAATTAAAAGCTAATGTTACATGGAAACAATATAATCTTTCAGATAAAATATTATTTGTTGACAACGTAAAAAATTTCTTTAACCCTAAACGTACAGCAATAATTATTAATGCTATCACAAAGAAGCCTATAGGAATATTTGGTGAAGTAAATTATCAAATGAACCATAAAACAATACAATTCGAATCAACATATATATTTGAAATTCATTTAAATGAATTAATAACAAGCATACAATCAAATAATCACTTAACATATCTTCTAAGATCTTATTCAATTTATCCAAGTGTTACTAGAGATATTTGTATGACTTTGTATAAAGATACAAGTATAGAGTACATTATAATAAAAATAAAAAAGACGGCACCAAAAAACACACGTATAGAATCAATTAATATTTTTAATGAATACTATAATAAAAGTCTAAAATCTAGAAATATTGGAATTAGAATAAAATATCAAGCTAATGATAGAACATTAAATAAAGAAGAAATTAATAGTATTGATAATAACATCATAGATCTATTAAAATCTCATTCATAACTGATAATTAATTATAATAATAGTAAATAGAGTAAGTCATAAGCCGGATTCTGTTCTTATTTGTAATATATATATAAAATATACAAAAAGGGTAGTTATTAATCTTAAGTTCATATATATAATAAACTTCTTGCAGTATTTATTAATTAGGCTGTATTGAATTATATATAATTATAAGTATAGAGAACATAATAATTATCACCTATAACTTTGCTCTTTTATGGGGTTTACCAAGCAAATATCTTAACAATATTTCTGGTACGCTTTTACCGCACCTTTGCACCCTTACCCAATTGATAGGCGGTTTATTTCTGTGGCACTATCCTCGTAGTTTCCTACACTGCTTCTTATACAGCTATATTTCTCTAAATAGAGCCCGGACTTTCCTCAAATTTGTTAAAAATTTGCAACTACCTATGCTTACTCTAAATATATTAAACTTCTGATCATAATACAATACATAAATATTATCCCATTAAATAATAATATACCACATATATGCTATACCAAAAAGGTTTTACAGAACAAGATTTTTCCTCTATGCTGAATAAGTACAGTTATTATTTTCATCCTGGAGATATAGTAGCTGGCACCGTATTTAATAAAGAAGATAATGGTTTTCTAGTGGATATTGGAGCTGATATTGCAGGTTATTTGCCAATTGAGGAAGTATCTTTAAAATCAAAAAAACATATGAATACTAGTAACTTAAATCACTTACAAAATACAACTAGAGAATTCTTTATTTTAGCATATAATGAAAATTCACAACAATTAATATTATCAATTAAAAGACTAGAATATATACGAGCATGGAAAAGAATTAAACAGCTAATAAAAGAAGACATTATATTTAGTTTATCTATACATACTATAAATAAAGGAGGAATTATTACATACATAGAAGGATTACAAGGATTTATACCCAATTCTCATCTAGTAATAGCGGAACCACATATTTTAAATCATCAAATCAAATGCAAAATGTTAATAGCTGATGAAAAAACAAATCAGATAATTTTCAGCAATAAAAGTGCTGTGCTATATCTTGCAACAAATAAAATTAAAATAGGTGATATAGTATATGGTGTTATAACAAATATAAAAACTTATGGATTATTTATACAAATTCATGATATACCTGCTCTTTTACATATATCCGAAATAGGATCACAATATATTGACAATTTACATCATGTATTTAAAATGGGCAATATTATAAAAGTCAAAATTTTACACATAGACACAAAACAAGGAAGATTATCTGTATCTAAACGAAATATAGATTAACCACCTCCAACAATAGTAATAACCTCTAAACAATCATTAGATTTCAAAAAAATATTATCAAAATGATTATTCGTAATAATCTCTTGATTATACTCAACTGCTACCATATTTAAATCGAACTCCAAATATAATAATATACTCTTTAAGGACATTGACTGACAACAATTAAAAGCCTGGCCATTCACAAAAATGGTATTATATATCATAAATATTTCTTATTAAAAAATTTTTTACAAAAAGTAGACGTTCAATAAAAAAAAGACTATAATTACTATACCAATATATGGCGGGTGTAGCCAAGAGGTTAAGGCAATGGATTGTGACTCCATCATTCGCGGGTTCGATTCCCGTCATTCGCCCTTATCAAAATCTAATTGTATACATGAAGTCACTATCAACTGAGCAAGTTCAGTGCGATTTCTTGTATTTGTTTTGTTTAATAAACGACTCACATACTTTTCTACATTTCTTAAGCTTAAATTTAGCCTAACAGCTATCTCTTTATTCATAAAACCTTTAACAACTAATTCTAGAACAGTTTTTTCTCTATATGTCAAAGATTCTAATAAGCAATTGGTAAAATGACCAGGTAATTCAATTTTATTAGTTATATTAGATAAATTTAATAAATCAATATTATTAAATAAATTATTAATAATAGAAACTAATTCTTTAGGATTAAAAGGTTTAGTCACATAAGCATTGCAGCCTAAATCATATCCTATAATACGGTCATTCGTTAGACCTTTAGCAGTTAAAAAAATGACAGGTATTTTATGAAATAAATTATCTGTACGAAGAATTTTAATTAAATCATAACCATCTAAATGCTGCATCATAATATCTGCAACAATTAAATCTGGCTTGTCTTCTTGAATTAAAATTAAAGCTTGATGTACATTTTCAGCAACATTAACAATAAATCCTTCATGAATTAGATATGCAGAAATAGAATTACGTAAAAATGAATCATCATCAACAATTAAAAGTTTTTTTTTCATAAATTTATACAATATATAATTATAAAATACAATACAAATAAACTATATTATATAAAATCTCAAATTAATTTTTATTATGAAATGGATAAATAATTTCTTAGTTTATCAAATCCCTTTTTATATATACAAGCTAAATACAGGAGATGCTATTGTTTATACAATAGACAAAAAAAAGACAAAATCTTTTATTATTTTAAATGGAGTAATATTTTTACTGAAGATTTTTACCAATGAAGAAACATTATCATTAGCTATACTAAATAAAAATCATCTAATAGATACACAAAATAATATAGAAGAACGATACTCTTATTATAAAGCTATAGCACTTGAAGAAACTTATATTATGAGCTTTCAAGTTAAAGATTTCATATATAATAGTAATATAAGCAAAAATATAAAATTGTCGATCAATCTTATAGAGTCTTATAAAAAAACAATGCAAAGATACGAAGAAATGAACCGTATATTAACACACAAGTATATAAAATATAGAGTAATTCAATTCATCTTATTTTTATGTGAAAACTTTAGCGGAATTAATAAGAAAAAAATTGTAATCACTTTTCATATACCACAAATAATGATCAGTATAATCACTGGAAGTAACAAAGTGACAATAAGTAAAATTATACGTGAATTATGTTATAAAATGCTAATTGAATATTCAAATCAAAGAGTTATATATATAACCGACCCATTTGCTCTAAGCTACTTCATTTCAAAAAAATTGCAATAATACAAAATAAAAAAATTACACATGTTATAATAACAATTGTATAACTATGAGTAGTCTAAATGCAAAATCGTTTACTAATAAGAAAATAATAGATAGTTATGGGAAAAATATATGACTGGTTTGAAGAGAGATTAGAAATTCAGGCTATTGCAGATGATATTACAAGTAAATATGTTCCACCACATGTAAATATCTTTTACTGTATAGGAGGTATAGTTTTTACGTCATTTTTAATTCAAGTAGCTAGTGGATTTGCAATGACATTTTATTATAGACCAACAGTAGCTGAAGCTTTTTCATCCGTAGAATATATAATGACAGATGTTAACTTTGGATGGCTAATTCGCTCTATTCACAGATGGTCAGCTAGTATGATGGTCTTAATGTTAATTTTACATATATTTAGAGTATATCTAACAGGAGGCTTTAAAAAACCTCGTGAACTAACATGGGTAACAGGAGTAATTTTAGCTGTATTAACAGTATCATTTGGTGTAACAGGGTATTCATTACCATGGGATCAAATTGGGTATTGGGCTGTAAAAATTGTAACTGGTGTACCAGAAGCTATTCCTATTGTAGGTGGCAATATCGTAGAACTATTAAGAGGAAGTGTAAGTGTAGGTCAGAGCACATTAACTCGATTCTACAGTTTACATACGTTTGTCTTACCACTATTAACAGCTGTTTTCATGCTTATGCATTTCTTAATGATACGTAAACAGGGAATCTCAGGACCTCTATAAATTCTCCAGAAAAACACATTTTATCCAAATTCACAATAAGGAATAATTAATATGTCTATAATCAAAAAACCCGATCTAACAGATCCAAAATTACGTGCGAAACTAGCTAAGGGTATGGGACATCATTATTATGGTGAACCCGCATGGCCTAATGATTTATTATATATGTTCCCAGTAGTAATACTTGGTACAATTGCATGTAATGTTGGATTAGCAATTCTAGAACCATCAGTAATAGGAGAAAAAGCTAATCCATTTGCAACTCCATTAGAAATTTTACCTGAATGGTATTTTTTCCCTACCTTTAATTTACTGCGAGTTATTCCAAATAAACTAATAGGTGTTTTATCAATGGCATCTGTACCTGCTGGCTTAATTGCTGTACCTTTTATAGAAAATATTAATAAATTTCAAAATCCTTTTCGTAGACCTGTTGCTACTATAGTATTCTTATTAGGAACTTTTATAAGTGTATGGCTAGGTATAGGTGCAACAATGCCTTTATCTAAAGCTATTACTCTAGGTATATTTTAACCATTATTAATTAGAAGTAAAAATAAACAATTAAGTTTAATTGTTTATTTTTATTTACTTAATAATTATTGAATAGATATTTTAGCACCCGCTTCTTCTAATTTTGCCTTAATTTCTTCAGCATCTTCTTTTGAAGTACCTTCTTTCAACGCTTTAGGAACAGATTCAACTAAATCTTTTGCTTCTTTCAAACCTAATGAAGTCAAAGCACGCACAACCTTTAAAATAGCTATTTTTTTAGAAGCTGGTACTTCTTCTAAAATCACATTAAATTCTGTCTTCTCTTCTAATTCATTAGAGCTACCTTGTTCACTCGCAGCAGGCATAACCATCATACCTGCATTTGCACTTGTAGATGCATCTACATCAAAAGTGTCTTCAATTTGCTTAACTAATTCTGCAGCTTCTAATAAAGTTAAAGATTTCAATTCTTCAATAATATTATTGATTTTAGCAATCATAATAAAAGATATATAAAATTACAAACAAATAAAATAAACTTATTATAGAGTATAAACATATATACGTGAACTATCAAGATATATTGCTATCTCTAAGCAAATTAATATCAATTGGAATAGAAGGTCCCATTGTACTTGATAAATACATAGATTTCCAGTATTTACCTTTTGAACCTGACGGACGGTTTCTATCAATAGACTCTTGCAAAACTTTTAAATTAATATTTAAATCTTCTGCTTGAAAACTTAATTTTCCAAAAGGAACATGCAAAATGCCTGTACGATCTAATCGATACTCTAACTTACCTGCTTTAAATTCATTAATTGCACTTACTACATCTGTTGTTACAGTTCCGGCTTTAGGCGACGGCATTAAACCTTTTGGTCCTAATAATCGCCCTAATCTCGCAATTAATAACATAACATCAGGTGTTGCTATTAATTTATCAAAATCTAAACGGCCTTGCATAATATCATCAATTAAGTCTTCCGAACCTACTATATCAGCACCTGCAGATAAAGCTTGAGCTACTTTCTCGCCTTTAGTTACAACAGCAACTCTAACCGGTTTTCCTGTACCTTTTGGTAAAATTACAGTTGATCTTAATTGTTGATCAGCATATTTAGGATCTAAACCAAGCATAATATGAGCTTCTGCTGTCTCTATAAAATTAACATTAGATAAATTTTTCAATAAATCTAAAGCTTCGATAGGTGAATAAAGTTTATTTTTTTGTACTCTATCAAACAGCTGAGAAAAACGACGTGAACGTTTACGCATGAATATTTATACTCCTTAATTAACTATTAATTTTAATCCCCATACTTTTAGCTGTACCACTTACAATTAACATTGCTTTATTAATATCTTTTGTATTTAAATCTTTTAATTTTACTTCAGCAATTTCTCTTAATTGCTCTAAAGAAATAGAACCAACTGTTTTAATATTCGCTTGACCTGACCCTTTCTGAATACCTGCTGCTTTAGCTAATAAGACCGAAGCTGGTGGAGTTTTAAGAATAAAAGAAAAACTACGATCTTCATATATAGAAATTTCAACAGGTATAACTAAACCCATTTTATCTGCTGTTCTAGCATTATATTCTTTACAAAACATAACTATATTTGCCCCATGTTGCCCTAATGCAGGTCCAACAGGAGGAGCTGGCGTCGCTTTACCAGCTACTAATGCTAATTTAACAATTCCTGTAATTTTTTTAGCCATAAAATCTTAAACATATATTAAGTAAACATAAATTTGTCAATATATTAATTCAAAAAAATAATAATATAAATCAATACTAAAATAAATAAATCAGCCTTGGTAACAATTTTTAGTAATTGAGACATACAATTCATTATATGCATAATTTAAAATTTTTCCAATATTAAGCTTTATTAAAACTTGCTATTACAATTATAGTTAAACATCCGAACAATTAAATCATATAAACTTATTAGATCATAAACATCGACTAGTTCACAAAGTAATAGACCATTTAATAGCAGAATACCAATACCTCCACTAACAGATAAAACAATAAAACTGATCCAAGGCTGCACGGCAAAATAAATTATGCCATCAGGCAAAAACATAAACAATCTAACGATATTTCAAAAAAATTCATAAGAAAATAGAAAAAAATACGAAAAAATTTTCTACTAGAGCAAAATCAAAATGTACAATTTTTTGCTATCTATATGTAATGAAAGAAAATACCCCATAACAAGAATTCTTTATTTACACAAATTTTCTCTTTGATTAATTTTCTTATTATTTGTATTTGTTTTTTAAAAATTTTGCTTTCAATGAATTATCTTCTATATTTTCAGGATATAAGAATATTTCATCATATTGCATATATATTTCATTATAATGATTTATTTTTATATCCATGAAACATAAAACTTAAAATCCCATAATAATTTACAAATAAACTTTGAATAAAAGTAAAAATTTTTATAATAAATATACACGCCTTGAAGGACTTGAACCCTCGACATTAGGTTTTGGAAACCTACGTTCTACCAACTGAACTAAAGGCGTACATATACATTGTAAAATAAATACAAGATAAAATACTTAAATAATAAATTAATTTTGATTACTATAATTAAAACAAAATGCCTAATTAAATTACAAAAGATTACTCATATATTTTTACTTACTCATTACTATAAATATCAATGCACAATAATTGTATATTCAAAATATGCTTAATCCTCAATTAAATTACACTGATTTATTAAACAACGAATATAAAAGATATGGACGTCATTTAATCTTGAAAAATATAGGTATTAATGGACAAAAAAGACTTAAAAATGCAAAAATTTTATTGATTGGAGCTGGTGGACTTGGATGTCCTGCTATTATCTATTTAGCTTCTTGTGGGATAGGTTATTTAGGTATTATTGATCATGATCAAATTGAAGAATCTAATCTACATAGACAAATACTTTACAATCAAACTGATATTAATGAATTTAAGGTTAAATCAGCCAAGCGAAAAATACATGAAATCAATTCATTGTGTAAAGTCAATATTTATCCATATCGCTTAACATATAATAATTCAATAGACATCATTAAAAATTACGATATCATAATCGATGCAAGTGATAATTATGATACAAGATATATAATTGACTTTACTTGTTACAAATTACATAAAATACATATTTATGGTGCAATTCAAAACTTTGAAGGCCAAATGAGCGTCTTTAACTATAAAAATGGACCTAGATATATAGATATATATCCTAAATCATTGAATTTAAAAGAACAAAAATGCAATGAATTAGGAGTATTAGGAATACTACCAGGTATAATAGGTATTTTACAGGCAACTGAAGTAATAAAAATAATACTTGGAATAGGGCAGATTTTGAGTGGATACTTTATAATATATAATGCTTTAAATATGTCATTTAAAAAAGTAAAAATACCACATATAATTAAACAATATTATTTACAGAATACAAATATCCATCCTAAAACAATAAAAATCAAAAAAACCATACCTATACTCAATTTAAACGAATTGATAAACCAAAAACAATATAAATTATTGCTCATAGATGTAAGGCAAAATATTGAATTTCAAAACTCACATATAAGAAATTCTATCAATATACCACTTAAAAAATTTAAACAAAAAAATACTATAGAATTTATCAAAAATAACTGTTTACATAAAAAAAATTATTATTTACTGCAGCCACGCATCTCGTTCAATACTTGTATCTAATATTCTTAATAAAAATCAAATTAATCATATGAGAATAGATTATACATAAAATAAATATCTATCTTATTTTTATAAGATTATATATAATATAAAAAAAGTTTCTTATGAATTAATACTTTAAACCATTTGATATTACAATCTTCTATTAATAAGAATGAAAAAAAATATAAATATTATTGTCAAAAAAAATATAGCTAGTTTAGGTAAAAAAGGCGACATGAAAACAGTTGCTTTAGGTTATGCTTTAAATTATTTAATCCCCAATAAAATGGCTGAAATTGCCACAAAAGGAAAAATAAAACACATTAATATGTTCAAAAATATAGAACAACAAAAAATACAACAAAATCAATATAAAGCTGAAAAATTAAAAAAAGATTTAGACCAAATTACAAAAATCAGCATTAAGAAAAAAATGGGTGAACAACATCAAATTTTTGGAAGTGTCACTGATAAAGAAATACTAAAATTAATCTTTGAATATACTGGTAAACAATTTGAGAAAAAACAACTTAATATACACGATATAAAAAAATCCGGATTATATTTTATTAATATACAAATTTTAGATAATATTCAAACACAATTAAAATTACACGTTGTACCTGAAGATATATAAATAATATAAATTCTTAAGATTGAGCAATAAATTATATACAATAATAAATACAAAATTATTGTATATTGTGAAATTTATCAAGAATCATACTTGTATATAAATTTATTTCTTCCTTGTTATTTATATATCACTATAAACATAAAATTTAACTATTCTTTAATTATTCTATATTCATCCTCATTCTCAAATTAATATATTGGTTCTTACATATTCCAATAAAATGAAATATCTATCTCATTACAACTTTCCACCACAAAACTACATAGCAGAAGAAATATTATTAGGAACAATTTTAATTAACCCAAGTATTTTGCCTCATATAATTCCTCTCATTAAAGCTGAATCCTTTTTTTTGGAATATCATCAACTAATTTATAAACATTTAATTGAGCTCCATAAACAAAATAAAATCCATCCTATGGAACTTTTATATTGTCTAAATGATACGAAAAAGCTACATAAAGTAGGTGGTCTTAAGAAAATAACAGAACTAATGAAGCAAAGCCAAGTATTTACATCATCAATTCATATAAATAGATACATCAAAGAATTGGTAGAATTAATTAATAATGCTTATATCAAAAGACTAATGATTCAATATGGATACAACATAATTAGACTTGCCTATATCAAAAAATTTTCTAGCTACAAACTTTATAATTTAGCTTCGCACTACCTAAATATTACTGTAAAAAAAATACCTAAAGAACGTATTGGCAACTTTAAAGATTTAATAAGTGAATTCTTATTAAATATAAAAAATACAACCAATACAAAACAAATATTAATATCACCAAACCCTTCAATTGAATCTGGTTTTATAGAAATAGATAAATTAACAAATGGTTTGCCAAATGGTGATTTAATTGTTATCGCTGGTCGTCCTTCTATGGGTAAAACTTCATTAGCCATCAATATCGCTAATAATATCTTAAATAATTATAAAATCGGTTTATGTATTTTTAGCTTAGAAATGTCAAGACAACAAATTCTACATAAATTGATCTCTATTGCTTCTTCAATATCTACACAAAATATTATACTTAATAAAATTAGTATCAATGAATGGAACAACATACAAAAAATATGTCATAAATTTTTAAAAGCTAAAATATATATAAATGATACACCTAATATGTCAATTGATTACATTGAATATACATCCAAATTATTGCAAAAGGAAACAAATCATATTCAATTGATAATTATTGATTACTTACAATTAATTCAAGTAGATCATCTACAAAATGATACACGTACACAAGAACTTAGCTATATAACCAGAAAATTAAAACTTTTAGCACAATATTTAAATATACCTATAATCATTTTATCTCAATTAAACCGAAGTATTGAAACCAGAATTAATAAAGAGCCTCTTTTATCAGATCTTAGAGAAAGTGGATGTATAGACAATCAAAAAAACTTAACAATAACAACAAAACCTCAAAATTCAATAAATATCACAACAATAGAAACAATCAGCTACAAAGACAATATTCTGTATTTATTGAATAAAACAATAAAATCAAGTTCTATAATCAATAAATATACACAACCAAAACTATACATCGGCCTTCAATATATATTTATATGCACGTTGTACGATAAAACTCAAATAAAAATTACACATTCTCATAAGTACTATCAATATCATAAATGGGTCAAACAATATAATATATTAGATAATATGATAATTTGTAAATACAATGGAATACCTAAATTGTCTTATATACAAGAAAATTCATATATCAACACGATTATATTTATCAAATATTCACAAGTATATGATATAAATATGATTGAATACATAAATTTCATATGTCAAAATACTATTTTACATAATTCAATAGAACAAGATGCTGATATTGTAATGATGTTATATGAAAAAACAGTAAAAAAATGCCAAGATATAGATCACAAAATCTTAGATATCATTTTATGTAAAAACAGGAACGGACCAACTGGTACTTGTCAACTATTATTTACCCCTCATAATACTATCTTTAATAATATCCAAAATTCTATCATCAATCATATATAAGCAAATATAAAACATAATTGCAATTATAATTTAAATTTGCTACTATTGTAGCCAAGTTAGCCGGGATAGCTCAGTTGGTAGAGCAGTGGACTGAAAATCCTCGTGTCACCAGTTCAAATCTGGTTCCTGGCATTATATAACAATACATTATTATACTTGAAACATAAAAAATATATATTCTTTTATATCTTTTATGAAAATATAAAAGAATGATAAGCAAAACAATTACTGCCGAAAGCAGTAATTAAACTAAACAAGGCTTTGTTTTAACTAACTAAGATTGCAATAATTCGAGCTTTTCACCTAATAATACAGCAACTTTTCCATCATCTGTTACATCAACTACAGCGCTATCACCTGCTTTTATTTTTCCTGATAAAACTTCTTCGGCCAAACTGTCTTCCAATAATCGCATTACAGCTCGACGTAGTGGACGAGCACCATAACTTGGGTTATATCCCTCATCAACTAAACGATTTTTAAATCTTTCTGTCACATCCAATTCAATTTCTTGTTGTTTAATTCTTTCAAATACTTCTTTTAACATCAGATCAGCTATCTCTCTTACTTCATCTTTAGTTAATTGCCTAAATACAATTATTTCATCTAATCTATTTAAAAATTCTGGACGAAAATATTGTTTTAATTCCTCATTCACTAATGATCTAATACGATTATATTGAGATTCCGTCTGCGATTCACCTAATTCAAAACCTAAACTACCTCCTCCTTTCTCTATAACTTTAGAACCTATATTAGAAGTCATAATTAACAAAGTATTTTTAAAATCAATCGTACGTCCTTTAGCATCAGTTAATCTACCATCTTCTAAAATCTGTAAAAGTAAATTAAAAATATCTGGATGTGCTTTCTCAATCTCATCAAATAAGATGACAGTATATGGACGCTTTCTTACAGCTTCAGTTAAATAACCACCCTCACTATAACCGACATAACCTGGAGGTGATCCTATAAGTTTTGATACTGTATGCCTTTCCATGTATTCAGACATATCTAGTCTAACCATAGCTTCCTGTGCTCCAAAAAAATAAGATGCTAAAGCTTTGGTCAATTCCGTTTTACCTACACCAGTAGGACCAGAAAAAATAAAACTTGCAATGGGTCTATTTGGATTTTTCAAGCCAACTCTAGCTCTCCTAATAGCACGGGATACAGCAACCACAGCTTCATCTTGGCCAATAATACGACTATGCAATGTTTCTTCCATATGCATAAGTTTTTCCGATTCACTTTTAGTTAATTTCGTAACTGGAATACCTGTCCAAAAAGCAACTATTTCTGCAATATCTTCTTCTGTAACAATAGGATCTTCTATTTGTAAATCAGGCTCTGATCTTTTACTCTGTGCTATTGCAGCTATCTGGGCTTTAATCTCCATTTCACGAGTACGGTATTGTTCTGCTTTTTCATATTTCTGAGCTCTTATAGCTTCATCTTTTGTTTTTAAAACAGATCTTAATTCCTTATCCAACTCTCTAGCGGCTGGAGGTAACTGAGAATTTAACAATCTAACTCTCGAACCCGCTTCATCAATTAAATCAATCGCTTTATCTGGTAAAAATCTATCAGAAATATATTGATTAGCATACTTTGCTGCTGCAGCCAATGCTGCATCTGACATTTTTAATTGGTGATGTTTTTCATATCTATCCCTTAAACCAAATAAAATTTCAATCGTTTCTTCTACACTCGGCTCTCCTACTAAAACAGGTTGAAATCTTCGCTCTAACGCAGCATCTTTTTCAATATGCTTACGATATTCTTCTAAAGTTGTTGCGCCTATACATTGTAATTCACCTCTTGCTAAAGCTGGCTTTAATAAATTAGCAGCATCAATAGCTCCTTCAGCAGCACCCGCACCTATCAAAGTATGCACCTCATCTATAACTAAAACAACATTATTAGCGGATTTAATTTCATCCATTATTCTCTTCAGACGCTCTTCAAACTCTCCTCTATATTTCGTACCAGCTACCAATAAGCCAACATCTAAAGTAACAACCAACTTATCCTCTAATATAGCAGGTATATCTCTATTTGCTATTCTTTGCGCTAAGCCTTCAGCAATAGCTGTTTTACCTACACCAGGTTCACCTATCAAAACAGGGTTATTCTTTGTTCTACGACCTAAAATTTGAATTACTCTTTCTATTTCTTTCTGTCTACCAACAACAGGATCTAAAATACCTTCTATAGCTAATTCTGTTAAATTCGAACCAAACTCTTCCAAGGTAGGCGTTTTACTTCTAGTTTGCATATTACCATTGCCATTAGTATTAGCTTCAGCATTATCACCTAACATTTGTATAACTTCAGTTCTAATAGAGGAAACGTTAACAGCTAAATTTTCAAGTACTCTTGCAGCAACACCTTCACCTTCACGTACTAATCCCATTAGTAAATGTTCTGTACCAATATAATTATGACCCAATTGCCTTGCTTCTTCTAAAGATAATTCTAAAACTCTTTTAGCTCTCGGAGTAAAAGGTATTTCTACAGCCACAAAGCCAGATCCACGACCAATAATTTTTTCTACTTCTATACGTGCATCTTTTAAATTTACATTCATAGATTTCAAAACTTGAGCAGCAATGCCAGTACCTTCTCCTATTAAACCTAATAGTATTTGCTCTGTACCAACAAAATTATGGCCCAAACGTCTAGCTTCTTCTTGAGCTAACATAATTACTTTAATAGCTTTCTCTGTAAAGCGTTCAAACATAAATTAGAACCAGCTAAATATTTTTATTACCTTTGATACTAATAAATGATAGCATAAGAATAAATACATCTAAACATTAATCGTAAAAAATTTTATTGATTTACAATAATATTTCATAAGAGTAAAAAACGTCTTACAATATTTTTACTTACATTCTTGGTACAAACTAAAGTATAAGCTGATAGATAATTGAACTTATCATCAACAGAATAATAATTTAATCTTTTATTCAGAATAACAAAACCTAACCAAATATATATACTAAATGCAAATACATTATAAGAGTTTACTTCTAAAAAGAATATAAATGAATTTGAACTCATATAGATTATACAAGAAAGAAGAATCTTTATAGAAGAAGGCATATACAAGATTTGAAAATTTTGTAAATTATCTATATTCAACAGACTATTCTCTAATTTTTGTATAAACAATTTAGCTTTAATCATAATGTACAATTTATATTTAATACATAAATAATATTGAAAATAAAATAGCATATTATAAAATTTTTATTATTTTATAGTTGACGATCTAGTCCAGTTTTACATAAAATAGCTATACAAATCAACAATAATATTAATTGACAAATATGACATTAAATATAACATCAAATTCTTCTATAATCTCTAAAGTAGAAAATAAATTTAGAAAAAGTAATTTACCTGATGTAAAAGTAGGCGACAACATACAAATAGGACTGCTAATACAAGAAGGAAATAAAGAAAGAGTACAAATCTCAGAAGGAGTTATTATATCTAAAAACAATGCACAACTTAATACAACTATTACTGTAAGAAAAGTATTGCAAAATGTAGGTGTAGAAAAAGTTTATTTAATTCACTCACCAAGAATTACAAGCATAAAAATCACACGTAGAGCAAAAGTGAGACGAGCTAAACTTTACTATTTAAGACATAGATCTGGTAAAGCAACTAGATTAAAACAAAAATTTAACTAGTATCGACTTATATAAATATAAATGCTAAAATTATAAGGTATAGAAAACTTATAGGATACATAACTCAGTTGGTTAGAGTATCATGTTGACATCGTGAAAGTCACTGGTTCAAATCCAGTTGTATCCAAATTATCACAATTATAATAAAAATACAGATTGATTTTTACTTACAAATTTGATATTGTAATAAAGTCTTTGAGAAATGAAAAAAAAATACAATAAATGGGTCGGTGCCCGAGTGGTTAATGGGGGCGGATTGTAAATCCGCTGGCTTCGCCTACGTTGGTTCAAATCCAACCCGGCCCAATAAAAAAGCCCTTATAACTCAATGGTAGAGTATTTTCTTGGTAAGAAAAAAGTTATGAGTTCGATTCTCATTAAGGGCTTTAACAACCTATATTTTACTTATTAACTGAAGGCCTTGCTTTATTTAATTGTTTAATTATACCTATCATCTGTGAATTACTCTTACCAGGAGCAACCATCGGATAACAGTTTTCTTCTTCTTTTACTTTACAATTTAATAAAGATGGACCATTATAATTAAAAAATAAATCCAAAACCTTACTGATATCACCTCTAAATTCAAGCTCTAAACCTTGAATACCAAAAGATTTAGCTAATTCAATAAAATTAGGTGAACCTTTCTCCATATTAGAATGAGAATACCGCTCACCATAGAATGCCTGTTGCCACTGACGAACCATACCTTGCCATTTATTATTAATGATAATAATTTTAATAGGCAAATTATATTGCGATATTGTACCCAATTCTTGTAAATTCATTTGAAAACTTGCATCCCCAGTAATACAAATAACTTTTTCATATGGATGAGCTATTTGAACACCTATAGCCGCTGGTAAACCATATCCCATAGTACCTAACCCTGAACTAGACATCCAATGTCGAGGTAATACATTTAAAAATTGCGCTGCCCACATCTGATGTTGCCCTACATCTGTAGTGAAATAAGCATCAGACTGAATCTTTGATATAGAAGCTATTATTTCTTGTGGTGATAAAGTATCAACATTCTTAGGTATTAACAATGGATATTGTTGTTTCCAAACAGCTATTCTTTCCTTCCAAGATCGAGTGTGCTCAATATTTAAAACATGTTCACATTCTTGATCAATATACTTCAAAATTTGCATAAGAACATCTTTAATATCACCTATAATTGCAACTTGTGGTATTCTGTTCTTACCTATTTCAGCAGGATCAATATCTATATGTATAACTTGTGCATGACAAGCAAATTCATCTAATTTACCAGTAACACGATCATCAAAACGGGCACCTAAAGCTATTAAAAGATCACATTCACTAACTGCAAAATTGGCATAAGCTGTACCATGCATACCAAGCATACCTAGACATAATTCATGTTTTTCATCAATTATACCTTTACCCATTAATGTAGTTGTAATTGGTATCTGAAATTTTACAGCAAATTTTTTTACCATTTCATAAGCATCCGAAATGATAGCACCTCCACCAACATATAAAAGAGGTTGACTCGATTGTTGTAAAAGTTGAATTATTTTGAGAATATGCTTAATCTTAGCAGGTACAATAGGTCTACAACCCGGTAAATTAATATCTCCAGGATAAATAGATTGATAAAAAAATTTTTCTAAGCCCACATCTTTAGGTATATCTATTAAAACCGGCCCAGGTCGACCATGTTGAGCAATATAAAAAGCTTCAGCCACAATTCGCGCCATATCTCTAGGATCTCTTACTACATAAGAATGTTTAACAATAGGTAATGTAATACCAAATATATCAACCTCTTGAAATGCATCTGTACCAATAAAAGGTCTTGCAACTTGACCTGTTATTAAAACAATTGGAACTGAATCCATTTGTGCTGTTGCAATACCAGATACTAAATTTGTTGCACCTGGCCCTGATGTAGCAAAACAGACACCTACTTTCCCTGTAGATCTAGCATAGGAATCAGCTGCATGAGAAGCCGCTTGTTCATGCCGACATAAAATATGAGTAATAACCCCTTTTAGTTCCCAATTATATAATTCATCATAAATAGGTAAAATGGCACCCCCAGGATAACCAAATATATGTGAGACATTATGTTTTACTAAGCTATCCATTAATGCAAAAGCACCAGTTACTTCATCATTTTTAATAATTTTAGACATTTTAAAACCTTACTTAAAATAATAATAAACAAGTTTAATTTTATAAAATATTAGATTAGGCTTATATATTAATTATATATTGGCGTAATTAATATAGTAGAAAGAAAGAAAATTTTCAGTTTATTTATATGACAACTTAAGAAATTTATCTGTATTATTATATATAATATTATATGTGTTTAATTTTTATTTTTATTAATAGTATTTTTCTAATTTTTTTATTTTAGTTTAACCCAAGCATTAGCTTTAAAATTTGGTATAAAATACTAATGGATAGACAGCTAATTATTATTAATAAAATTCTTGTTTTTTTGTCTTGTAATAACTCAAAAATTGGATAAAGAGTTGTCAAGAAAAATCCTGCGAGTACAGAAATTAGAAATCTTGGAAATTTATTAATATTATCCCAGAAAGTATGCATATTTATATTATTGTATCAATCTTTTATATTTTAAAATAAAATAATGAATAATAATATTTTTTGCAAATTTATTACTATAAATGATAATTTTTAATTGAAATTAATATATATTAAATAAGTATAATTATGTTAGATTATTTTGGGCGCGTGCAAATATTAAATGAATCTTTACCATTGCTTAAACAATGTATAGGTCGTACAATTGTAGTTAAGTATGGTGGATCTGCAATGAAAAGTCAGCATCTTAAAGATAAGGTCATAGAAGATGTTTTATATTTAGCAAAAATGGGAATTAAACTTGTATTTGTACATGGAGGAGGTCCAATTATCAATAATTGGTTGAGAAAAATCAATATAGAGCCAAAATTTGATAATGGTGTTAGAGTGACTGACAAAGAAACTATGGAAATGGTTGAAATGGTTTTGGCTGGTAAGGTAAATAAAAATTTAGTAAAATTACTAAATAAACAAAATGGTTGTGCGGTAGGTTTATGTGGTCAAGATGCTAATTTAGTTGTCGCTTCTAGTTTGTTTAATGTTCAAGAAAATTTTGTTGGTACAGTGAAAATGGTTAATACAAATATTTTAACTGTTTTATTAGATTCAGGTTATATTCCCATAATAGCTAGTGTTGCAGCAGATGAAAATGGACAAGTTTATAATATTAATGCTGATACTTTTGCTGGTGCTATCGCAGATGCATTATGTGCTGATAAACTAATTTTGTTAACAGATACACCTGGTATTATGTATGATATTAATGATCCAAAGACATTGGTTAAGCATTTAAATCTTACACAGGCTCAAAATTTAGGCAAAGATAAGGTGATTTCGGGTGGTATGATACCTAAGGTTGAATGTTGTATAAAAGCTTTACAAGGAAATGTAAAATCAACTCATATTATTGATGGAAGAATAGAACATTCGTTACTTCTTGAAATTTTAACTGTTGGTGGTATAGGTTCTATGATAACTTTATAAACTGTATAATATATTAAGATAGATTATTTGTTTGTTTTATAATATGATGTTATAATTAACTTGAAATTATTAGTGGCTCAGTAGCTCAGTTGGTTAGAGCAGGGGACTCATAAGCCCAAGGTCGCAGGTTCAAGTCCCGCCTGAGCCATGGTTAATGTATTAAAATTGTTATATCTAAATTATGGAGAGATGGCTGAGTGGTTGAAAGCGGCAGATTGCTAATCTGTTGTATGAATTATGTCATACCGAGGGTTCGAATCCCTTTCTCTCCTTGTTTTATATTTACCATATCTTTTATTAATTTGACATTATATAATAAAACTATTAATATCATTTTTATGGGACTGTAGTTCAATTGGTTAGAGCACCGCCCTGTCACGGCGGAAGTTGCGGGTTCGAATCCCGTCAGTCCCGTATAATAGATATAAAAATTCAAGCTACATATACTTCTTTGTCAGGTACAGGGGTATACTCGTTAATAATTTGTCTAAATTCTTCTCCTTCAATTGTTTCTTTTTCAATAAGTAGATCAACTAATCTGTCTATAACTACTCTATTATCACGTATAATTTGTAAAGTTTTTTCGTGGCATTCTTTTACAATAAATTGAATTTGCTTGTCAATTTTTATGGCTACTTCGTCAGAATATTCTGATGAAGATCCCATTCCTCTACCAAGAAAAGGATTTGATTCTTCATTCTCTAATGATAGAGGTCCTATATTTGACATCCCAAATCTAGTAACCATTTGGCGAGCCATTGAAGTGACTTGTTGTAAATCATTACTAGCTCCGGTTGTTACTTCTGTATCCCCAAAGACTATTTCTTCAGCAGCACGACCTCCTAAGGCCCCCATGATTCTTGCTTTAATTTGCGATCGTGATATTAAGCTTTGATCTTCTGATGGTGTAAACCATGTTAATCCTCTAGCTTGTCCTCTTGGTATTAAAGTTACTTTTTGTACTTCATCGTGATCTTTTAATAAAGTACCAACAATAGCATGACCTACTTCATGATATGCAATTAAACGCTTACTTTTACTATCAGTTAATGATGTACCTTCCATACCTGCAACTATTCTATCTATGGATGCATCTATTTCATTTAAAGTAATAGTATTTTTTCTTCTTCTAGCTGTTAAAATAGCTGCTTCATTTAGTAGATTAGCTAAATCTGCTCCAGAAAAGCCAGGTGTTCTTCTAGCTATGATTGATAATGATACATCTTTATCTATTTTTTTATTTTTAGAATGAACATTTAAAATAGCGAGCCTTCCTTTGTAATCTGGTACTTCTACTGATACTTGTCTATCAAAGCGACCAGGTCTTAGTAATGCAGCATCAAGTATATCTGCTCTATTAGTTGCTGCAATGACAATAATTCCTGTATTTCCTTCAAAGCCATCCATTTCAGTTAATAACTGATTGAGAGTTTGTTCTCTTTCATCGTTACCTCCTCCAACTCCTGTTCCTCTTTGTCGACCTACTGCATCTATTTCATCTATAAAAACTATGCAAGGAGCATTGTCTTTCGCTTTTTTAAATAAGTCTCTAACACGTGATGCACCTACGCCTACAAACATTTCAACAAATTCAGAACCAGATATACTAAAAAAAGGTACATTTGCTTCTCCAGCAATTGCTTTAGCCAATAAAGTTTTTCCTGTACCTGGAGGTCCAACTAGAAGAACACCTTTAGGAATTTTTGCTCCTACAGCTGTGAAACATTCAGGTTGTTTTAAAAATGTAACAACTTCTTCGAATTCTTCTTTTGCTTCATCAATTCCTGCAACATCATCAAAAACAATGCCTGTTTTTGCCTCCATTTGAAACAATGCTTTAGACTTGCCAAATGACATTGCTTGGCCAGGTCCGCTAGTTGAATTATTTGATCTACGAAATAAGAAAGCTAATCCGCCTATTAAGAATAATGGAAATAATAAGTTCCCGATGAGATTCCATAAAGCATTTGTATTTCTTGTTGGATGAGCATCTAAATCAACATCAGCTTTTTTTAGTTTTACAATTAATTCTGGAGCGCTAGCAGGTAATTCTACACGGATCTTTTGAACTCTATTTCCTAATTCAGGTCCAATAGCTTCAACAATGGCAGTATGTCCATTATCGTATATATCTACTTTTTTAACCCAACCCATATCTAAGTATTCTAAAAATCTTCCATATGTCATTCTGGAATTAGCTATATTAGTATTAAGCTCATTTGTTGTGGACGCAAAAAAACCTTGCCAGATAAAGAAACTTATAACAATTATGGGTATAGACCATAATAAAAAATTTTTCCAAGATAATTTCATAATAATTAAGCCTTATATGTATTATGTATTGCGCAAATAATATTTAAGTAATAATATATTTTGTTTTATAGTACTTAAATAAATTTAACATCTTTAAGATTTCATCGGCAACTATCATGCCTTAAATTTTTTGACTTAATTTTTTGTTAATATAAGTTAATCTTTTATACTAAAAAAAATTTTTTCATTTATAATATACTTTGATTATATTAACTTTATTATAGTTTTATTTATGATTAAAAAAGGTTCGATCGTTAAAGTATTAAGAAAAGAATCATATTGGTATCAAGATACAGGTACAGTAGTGAAAGTAGATAAAGATATTAAATACCCAGTCTTAGTGCGTTTTGTCAAGCAAACTTATAGTGGAGTAAATAGTAATAATTTTGCTGAAGATGAATTAGTATCAATTGAATAATCAAAATTTATTAAATGCAAGAAAGCATTATTTGTATAAATGAAATAATGCTTCTTATGATATTTTATAATTATTTTAATTGCCAAGTGTTGCCCAGTCTACATCTACATTTTCTAAAATGAGTGAAGAATTGTATATTTGTAAAATAATCAATAAAAATAAGAAAAATAATAGCATAAATATTGCCATAATAGGAGTTGTTCCCCATCCTGGAGCTACTTTTCCATATTCAGAATTTAAAGGTCTTAATATTTCACCTAATCTTGTTCTTAGTGCCATAATGTTTTAATCAATTTATTTGTTTAGTAATATCTATAATATTATTATAGAAATAAGTTAACTTTATTTGTATTTGATTTATGGAAACTGCAACAGTTCTTAGTATTTTTATTTCAAGTTTATTATTAGGTATTACAGTTTACTCTATATATACTGCTTTTGGTCCTGTTTCGAAAGAATTGCGAGATCCATTTGAAGAGCATGAAGAATAAGTAGTATGTTTTAATTTCTATAAAACCACTCTTTATAATTAATTATTTATTAGAGTGGTATTTACTATTATTTTATATAAAACAATACTTTTTTATGGTAATTCTTATTTTATTTTGCAATTCTAGGTGGATCTCTAAAGAATACAGCAAAAAATATAACCATTAATGTACCTACTAATAAAAATACATAGACCAGTGCTTCCATATGAGTCTCCTTAGATATATAATGTAGATTTGTTTTATGTTAATTATACTGCACCTTGTTTTTTACTGCTTCGGTCACCAAGTTTTTGAAAAGCTCCAAATTCAACTTGTTCAGTTACTTCAGCTCCAATACCAGCAAATACATCCCTAAAAATAGTTCTAGAGCCATGCCATAAATGACCAAAAAAGAAGATAAGAGCAAAATTAGCATGTCCAAATGTAAACCATCCTCGAGGACTGCTTCTAAATACACCATCTGATTCTAGAGTTGTTCTATCAAATTCAAATACTTCACCTAGTTGTGCTTTTCGTGCGTATTTTTTTACACTTGGTGCATCTGTGAATACTTTTCCATTTAATTTACCACCATAGAAACTTACAGTTACACCTACTTGTTCAATACTGTATTTAGATTCAGCTCTTCTGAAAGGTATATCAGCTCTAATAATGCCATCTTTGTCCACTAATATGACAGGAAAGGTTTCAAAAAAAGCAGGCATTCTTCTAACTGTTAATTCTCTTCCGTCTCGATCTTGAAAAATAGGATGACCTAGCCATGCTTCAGCAATACCATCTCCTTTATCCATAGGACCTGCTCTGAATAAGCCGCCTTTTGCAGGATTATTGCCTATGTAATCATAGAAAGCTAATTTATCTGGTATTTTAGACCATGCTGCTTCAGGTGTTGATCCTTCATTTAATGCGTTTTCTACTCTTCTTTCTATTTCTTGTTGAAAATAGCCGCTATCCCATTGATATCTTGTTGGACCAAATAGTTCAATGGGTGTGGTTGCTGAGCCATACCACATTGTTCCACATGTTACAAAAGCACTAAAGAAAACAGCTGATATACTACTAGATAATACAGTTTCAATATTACCCATTCTCAGTGCTCTGTACAATCTTTGAGGTGGACGTACTGTTAAATGAAATAATCCTGCCAATATACCTACGGTACCAGCTGCTATATGATGTGATGCTATTCCGCTAGGATTGAAAGGATTAAATCCATCAGGCCCCCATGCTGGTGCCACAGGTTGTACTTTTCCGGTTATTCCATATGCATCAGATACCCAGATACCGGGACCAAATAATCCTGTTGCATGAAATGCACCAAAACCAAAACATAATAAGCTAGATAATAGCAAGTGTATACCAAATATTTTAGGTAAGTCTAATGCGGGTTCGCCTGTTCTTGGATCTCTAAATAACTCTAAGTCCCAGTATACCCAATGCCATATAGATGCTAGAAATAACATTCCAGATAATACAATATGTGTTATGGCTACACCTTCAAAGCTCCATAGTCCTGGATTAGATACGCTTTCTCCTGTGATACTCCAACCACCCCATGAGTCTGTAACTCCGATACGTGCCATAAAAGGCATTACAAACATGCCTTGACGCCACATTGGATTTAAAACTGGATCAGATGGATCAAAAACGGCTAATTCATATAATGCCATTGAACCTGCCCATCCAGCCACTAAAGCTGTATGCATTAGATGAACAGAAATTAAACGTCCAGGATCATTTAAAACAACTGTATGTACACGATACCATGGTAGTCCCATTGAACTACATGCCTCCTATAAAAAGAAATAAATACTTTGCTTTTCTTACTAGTAGTTTTCTTGTACGAATATCTTCTATATAATTCATAATTATACCATTCTTCTGATCATTAAAGATTGATTATTCACATTTGTGTGAAATAATTTTTCGTACAGATATAATACTAATTATATTTATTATTAATAGTATACATATATTTTTATTTAAACTTAGGTTAAACCAAGTTGTTTGTATAATTTGTGTGTTATGTATTAAATGATTTGCTGTGCAAATATATCTAATGCTTTCTATAGCATGAGTTAATGGATTAATGCTTGCAATAATTTGTAGCCAGTATGGCATAAAAGATAGAGGAGCTAATGCTGTACTTGAGAACAATGTAGGTAAATTTATTATTAATATGAAAGCAAGAAACTCTATATGCCCAGGTAAAATAAAAGCAAGACATATACTTATACTTGCTATACTAATTGTAATTAAAAAAATTATAAAAAAAACCATAAAGAGATTTGTAATATTCGTTATGCTGTTAAATAATAATAAACTAAATATAGTAATTATTATTGTTTGGAACATTGTAATAGTGGCAATGAAAATTATAGAAGATATTAATAAAGAATCACGTGATATTATTGGTGATGTTAGTAGTCTATTTAAAAATCCAAATTCTCTGTCAAACATTAAAGGTAAACCAGCATTAATTGAACCTGTAAAAGCGGTAAAAATAATGATACCTGGACTTAAAAATTGACCATACTTTGTATTAGATGTTAATAGACCTACAGGAGCATTTTGGAATAAAGCACCAAATAGAAGTAACCATAGCAAAGGCTGTATAATACCTGAAACTAATGTTGAAGGTCTTCTATATACTTGTATATATAGTCTTTTAATTAATGCTTGAATTTCTATATAAAATGCTTTCATTTTATATTGTTGTTTAATATATCTTTTAGGTTTTAGCATTAAATAATTATGTTGATTAATTTTTTGAATGGTATTTATTATCATATTAAGAATATAAATTTATGTGAAAATTCTTTGACTCTAATTTTTGTAATTGTATTTCTTAATGATCATTATGTATTAGATATTTATATAAATATAATTTAATATTATATAGAATTATATGGTTAAATATTATTTAATTGAAATCTAATTATAGAGTTGTATTATCACTTTATAAATTTTTTTAGTGATTTCTGTTGTTATTTGTATTAAGGAGATATTTATTATGGCTACAATATATAAAGTAACTTTAAATTTAGATGATGGTGAAACTGTGACACTAGATTGTCCAGAGGATATATATATTTTAGATCATGCAGAAGAACAAGGTATAAATTTGCCATATTCTTGTCGTGCAGGTGCTTGCTCTACTTGTGCGGGAAAGCTTGTAAGCGGTACAGTTGATCAGTCAGACCAATCTTTTTTAGATGATGATCAGGTATCCGAAGGATATGTCTTAACATGTGTAGCTTATCCTACGAGTGATTCAGTTATTGATACTCATCAAGAGGATGGCCTTTATTAATTATAATAATATATTTTATAAGTGAATACGTAAGGAATAATAAATGAGAATATATAACATAAAATTATGTTATATATTCTCATTTATTATATATCTATTTTCATAGTTTAACTTCAATATCTACTCCAGCAGGAATATTTAATTTCATCAATGAATCTATTGTTTGAGAAGATGGTTCATAAATGTCTATGATTTTTCTATGTGCTCTAATTTCGAAATGTTCTCGTGAATCTTTATCAACATGAGGTGATCTTAGAACACAGTAAATTCTTCTTTTAGTGGGTAATGGTACAGGCCCTACAATTTCAGCATTAGTTCTGTCTGCAGTATTAATAATTGTATTACAAGATAAATTCAGTAAATAATGATCGTATGCTTTGAGTTTAATTCTTATTTTATTATTTTTAGAGGTTGTCATATATTATATATTTTTTTTATTCAAGAATTTTAGATACTACGCCTGCGCCTACTGTTTTGCCTCCTTCACGAATAGCAAATCTCATACCTTGTTCAATTGCAATTGGATTTATTAATTGTGCGCTCATTTTTATTCTATCACCAGGCATTACCATTTCTGCTTTAGAGCCATCATCTGCTGTGAATTTAGTAATAGTTCCTGTAACATCTGTTGTTCTTACATAAAATTGTGGACGATATCCTGAGAAAAATGGAGTATGTCTACCACCCTCTTCTTTAGTTAAAATGTACACTTCAGCTTCAAACTGTGTATGAGGCGTAATAGTTCCTGGTTGTGCTAATACCATGCCTCGTTCGATATCTTTTTTTTGTAAACCTCTTAATAATATACCTATATTATCACCTGCCATACCTTCATCTAAAGTTTTTTGAAACATCTCTAAGCCAGTAATAGTAGTTGTGATTGTATCTTTTAAGCCTACAATTTCTATTGTATCACCTACTTTTATAATACCTCTTTCTATTCTACCGGTTGCTACTGTCCCTCTACCAGTTATTGAAAATACATCTTCTACAGCCATTAAGAATGTCTTTTCTACATCTCTTATAGGAGTTGGAATATAATCATCTACAGAATCCATTAATTCATGTATTTTGTCTACCCATTTATTGTCTCCTCTTTTAGTAGAACTATTCTTAGTTACTTCTTCCAAAGCTAATAATGCTGATCCAGCTACAAATGGTATGTCATCGCCAGGAAAATCATATTGTCCTAATAATTCTCGCACTTCTAATTCTACTAGTTCTAAAATTTCTTCATCATCTACTTGGTCCTCTTTATTTAAAAAAACTACGATGTTAGGTACGCCTACTTGTTTAGCTAGTAGAATATGTTCTCGAGTTTGTGGCATAGGTCCATCAGCAGCCGATACTACTAAAATTGCTCCATCCATTTGCGCAGCTCCAGTAATCATATTTTTAACATAATCAGCGTGTCCTGGGCAATCTACATGAGCATAATGTCGATTGTCAGTTTCATATTCCACATGTGCTGTATTTATTGTAATGCCTCTTGCTTTTTCTTCTGGTGCAGCATCAATTTCATCAAATTTTTTGGCTTTTGTATCGCTAGATGCTGCTAATGTTGCTGAAATAGCTGCTGTCAATGTAGTTTTTCCATGATCAACATGACCAATCGTTCCAATATTTACATGTGGTTTTTTTCGTTCAAATTTTTCACGTGCCATATTTTATATCCTTTTATAATGAGTTAATATTTATATTAAATTTTAATAGCGATAATGAGCAAAAGCTTTATTAGCTTCAGCCATTTTATGGGTCTCATCTCTTTTTCTTATAGTATTTCCGCTTTCATTGGATGCATCGACTATTTCATTTGCAAGTTTTATGGCCATATTTTTACCTGATCTAGCAGTTGCAAATTTAGTAATCCATCTTAAAGCAAGGTTTGTACCTCTATAAGCTCTTACTTCTATTGGAACTTGGTAAGTAGATCCACCGACTCTTCTTGCTTTTACCTCTACTAAAGGTGTAGCATTGCGAACAGCTTTTTCAAGTATTTTTAAAGGTTCACTTGATGTTTTTTCCTTAATTATTTCAAGAGCTTCATAAATAATTTTTTGTGCTAAACTTTTTTTTCCATGTTTTAATATGCGTACAGTTAACATGCTAATTAATTTGCTATTATAGATTGGGTCCGGAATAATGAGTCTTTTTTTAGCTATATTACGACGAGACATATGATTATTATCTTATTAGAATATTAGTATTTTTAATTTTTAGGTTTTTTAGTACCGTATTTTGAACGACTGTTTTGTCTATCCTTGACTCCGGCAGAATCTAGTGTACCGCGTACTACATGGTACCTGACGCCTGGTAAGTCTTTTACACGACCACCTCTAATTAAAACTACAGAATGTTCTTGAATATTGTGTCCTATACCAGGTATATATGCGGTTACTTCAAATCCAGAAGTTAGTCTTACCCTAGCCACTTTTCTTAAAGCAGAATTAGGTTTTTTTGGTGTTGTTGTATAGACTCTTGTACATACTCCTCTTCGTTGTGGGCAAGCTTTCAATGCGGGAGATTTTGTTTTTTTGTCGGATTTTTGTCTTTCGGATCTTACTAATTGTTGAATAGTTGGCATTAGTGATATATTATATTCATATTTAATTGAATATCTTTTACATTATAAATATTGTATGATGGCCTGTCAAACCTTTTATGTTTTGTCTAAATAGTTGTATTTAAAGTTAATATTAATTTGTTGTATCCTTCAAGTTGTATTTTCTCATAAATCTTTCTACTCTACCTTCTGTATCGATAATTCTTTGAGACCCTGTAAAGAATGGATGGTTGCCTGACCATATATCTACATGTAATTCAGGTTTTGTTGATCCAATTGTCATGATATGTTTCCCGTCGCAATATACTTTTGCATCTGAATACCATTTTGGATGTATATTTTTTTTTGCCATATTAATTATATTATGCTTAATTAACGTTAACGTTTTGAATATTGTGGAGCTTTTCTTGCTTTACGTAAACCATATTTTTTTCTTTCTTTAACTCTTGCATCTCTAGTTAGAAACCCTTCTGATTTTAATGCCATTCTGTTTTCAGGATTTATACTACATAATGCTCGAGCTAATCCTAATCTAATTGCATCTGCTTGTCCCGTTAATCCTCCTCCTTCTGCTTTAACATATATATCGTATTCTTTATTTAATCCAAGTATTGTTAAAGGTGCACAGGAAATTCTTAAATAATTTGGACTGAATTGTAAGTAGGATTCACCTGGCAGACCATTAATAATTAGTTTTCCTGATCCTGGTATTAACCTTACCCTTGCTATTGATGTTTTGCGTCTACCCGTTCCTGAGTAAGATATAGGCTGATTTTTTGATAACATGATTATTGTATTTTTTTAGTTATTTAATTGATTGAAAGAATTTTAGGTTTTTGTGCTATATGTGGATGTTGATCATGTGAATAAACCTTAAGTTTAGTAAACAGTTTACGACCTAATGGTCCTTTTGGTAGCATACCTTTTATAGCTTTTTCTATTATTCTATTGGGTATTCTTTCATTAAGTTGTGTAAAATTTTCTATTTTTAGACCTCCAGGATACCCAGAATGCCTTTTATATATTTTTTGATGCCTTTTTTGACCTGTGACATTAATGAATTTAGCATTTGTTACTATTATATGAATTTGATTTTCTATATAAGGGGTATAATTTATATTGTTTTTGCCTCTTAAAATATTGGCAATATATGTACTAAGTCTGCCTAAGTTTTGGTTTTTTGCATCTATTATATACCATGTATTATTGTTCTTAGTTGTGTTTATGTTAGGTATATAGGTTTTATTCATTTTTATTATTTTTCCTTATTCTAAATAAATCTTATATTAATTTTATCATCCATTATTTTAATTCAATTTATAGTTATATCTTTTTCCCTGGATAAATTAATACCTAATTTCTCTTTAAGAGCTTCTATTACTTCTTCAGCTGATTTTTGTCCAAAATTTTTTATTTCCAATAATTCTTCTTGTGAGTAGTCTAATAAGTCAGAAATAGAATGAATTTGTGCTCTTTTTAAACAATTGTATGCACGAACAGATAATTGTAGCTCTTCAATTAATATTTGATTTACCTGTTTATCGTTTGTTTCATTATAACTATTTTGTGTTTTAAAATTGATATTTGTCAATGGGTGAAAAAGATTAGTTAAAACGTTAGCACCCTGGCTTATTGCTTCTTGAGGAGATAAACTGCCATTAGTCCAAATTTCTAAAGACAACTGTTCTTGAGTGATAGTTGAACTGATTTTTTTTTCTTCCACAGTATAATTAAATTTGGTTACAGGCATAAAAACAGCATCAATTTGTAAAAAATCAATAGACTTATTATCTATACCTTTGTCCATCAATCTATATCCATAACCTTGTTCAATACGAAATTCCATTTCGAAAATTGTGTTATTACATATTGTTGCTATGTATTGTTTTGGATCAATTATTTCTATTTCGGGAGGTAAGTCAAATAAACCAGCTGTGACTATAGCTGGTCCTTGTACTCTTATTCTTCCTATTTGTGGTTCTTGACTATAGCTTTTTAATACAATCTCTTTGAGATTTAATAAAATTTCTAGTACATCTTCTCTTACTCCTGTAATTGTTGAAAATTCATGGTTAATACCAGCTATTCTTACAGCTACTATAGCAGTTCCTTGCAGATCTGATAATATAGTTCTTCTTAAAGAATTACCAACAGTGATACCTTGTCCTTGTTTTAAAGGTTCTAAGACAAAATATCCGTATTGTTCACGTGCTCCGTCTGTTTTTGACTCTATGCATTCAATTTGAAAATGAGTCATTCAAGAAAATTCCTTTTTAGAAATGTATATGATAAATAGACTGTTAAATATTATATATTACGTGAAAATATTAAACTCTACGTTTTTTTGGTGGTCTACAGCCATTATGCGGTACAGGAGTAATATCTTTAATGAGTGTAATTTCTATACCAGTTGCTTGTAAAGCGCGTATAGCTGTTTCTCTTCCTGCTCCTGGTCCATTCACCATAACTTCTGCTTGTTTCATACCTTGATCCATTGCATATTTTGCAGCTTTTTCTGCAGCTGTTTGAGCAGCAAAAGGTGTACCTTTTTTAGCTCCTTTAAATCCACTGGCTCCTGATGAACACCAAGAGATAGTTTCACCTTTTAAATCGGTAATAGTAATAATTGTATTGTTAAATGTTGATTTAATATGTGCTATGCCATTTATAATATTTTTTCTTTGTTTATTGCTAATTTTTTTGATTTGTCTAGCCATATATATAGTTGTGTTTAAAGTTTATTTCCTAGGTGCTTTTTTCTTGCCAGCCATTGTTTTTTTATTTCCTCTTCTGGTTCTTGCATTTGTTCTTGTTCTTTGCCCTCGTAAAGGTAATCCATTTCGATGTCGTTTTCCTCTATATGAATTAATTTCCATGAGTCTTTTAATATTCATTGCTTCTAATCTTTTTAGATCACCTTCTAATTGATAGTAATTATTTAGTGTAGCTCTAATAGATACAATTTCTTCATCTGTTAAATCACTAATTATTGTATTTCGGTTAATATTAGTCTTATTTAATATTTCTTGAGAACGTGATAATCCTATACCATAAATATAGGTTAATCCAATTTCAACTCTTTTGTTACGAGGAAGATCAGTGCCTGCTATTCTTGCCATAAATTAAATTATTACCCTTGTCTTTGTTTATGCTTTTTATTATCACAAATAACCATAATCCGTCTATGTCTTTTAATAATACGACATTTATCGCACATTTTTTTTACTGATGGTCTAACTTTCATATGATCAAATTTTTTATTATATATTTTTTAATTAATATGTCATTTATATGATATATAGATTATTCCATCATATTATCATATTGTTGAGAGATTATATATGTTTGAATTTGTTTTGCTGTATCAATTGCAACCCCTACTAAAATCAATAACGAGGTTGCGCCTAATCCCCGGAAAGCATTGATGCTTGTTATAGATGATGCTATAGACGGTAATAATGCTATAAGAAATAAAAAAATTGCTCCTAAAAAGGTTAGTTTATTAATTCTTTGTTTTAGGTATTGTATAGTGTCTGTGCCAGGTCTAATGTTTGGAATGCTTGCTCCCATTTTTTTTAAATTTTTTGCGATTTCTTGTGGATTTAAAATTAATGATGAATAAAAATAACTAAAACAGATAATTAATAAACAATATAATGGTAAGTACAAGAAACTATTGGGAAGAAATAATGACACAGCTTTTTGCACAACTATAGGCGATGCAGATAGTATTTGTGATAAATATGAAGGTAAAGCCATTGCTGCAGATGCAAATACAATAGGCATTACTCCTCCTTGATTAAGTTTTAAAGGTATATAACTTTGTGGATTTAATTCATTAATTTGTCCTAATTGTCTAGCGGATACAATTAGAATTTTTCTTCTACCTTCTTGAATAAGTATAGTGATTGTTAGTGTAATAATACAAAAGATAATCACCAGGCTTAATGCTACAATTTTGTCTTGATTATAAGAATCTATAGTGTAAGTCTTAAAATTCTTAGGTATGCTAGAAACGATATTTTGAAAAATTAGTAATGATGCTCCATTTCCTATGCCAAATTCTGTTATAATTTCTGAAAACCACATAATAATCATAGAGCCAGTTGTTAGAGTAACTGTACAATCTAATATGAAATAATTGTTCCAATCAAATACATATGGCTTTACCCAAAGTGCAATAGATATACTTTGCAGTAATGCCCATAATAATGTCAAATATCTTGTGATTTGTGTAATTTTTTGTCTACCATTTTCTCCTTCTTCTTTTTGTAAGTTTTCTAATTCAGGTACAATTTTTATTATTAATTGCATTATAATAGATGAATTAATATAAGGAACTATACCTAATGCGAAAATTCCAATTGTAGAAAAGCCACCTCCAGAAAAAACATTTAAAAAATTAATAATACTATTGTGTTTAATACTATTATTAAATGCTTCATGATCTATTCCTGGTATCGGTATAAATATGCCGAATCTAGCAATTAATAGTATCAATAATGTAATAAAAATTTTTTGCTGCAGTTTATACGTAGTTTTCATATTTTATATTGTTTTGTATGTTATTTTTCGTATAAATGTTCGATATGTAAATCACGGTTTTTAGCAGTTTGATGAAATGTTCTTAAGTTTTGTAGGCCATTTAGAACAGCACGTGCATTATTTAGAGTATTACCTGAACCTAACTGTTTAGCTAGTATGTTTTTTACTCCTGCAAGTTCTAAAACAGTTCTTGTAGATCCTCCTGCAATTACGCCTGATCCTGTTGCAGATGGTCTTAAAATTATTTTTGCAGCCCCAGAAATTCCTTGTATTGGATGCGGTATGGATAGAGATTTTGTTAAAGGTATATTAATAAGATGTTTTTTTGCATCAGTTACACCTTTCTTTACAGCTCCTATTACATCACTTGCTTTTCCAACGCCGACACCTATTTGACCTTTTTCATTGCCCACTACAAGAATAGCTCTAAAGCTTAATTTTTTACCTCCTTTTACAACTTTTGTTACTCTTTTAACTTGAACAACTCTTTCTTCCCATGAAGTTTCTTCTTTATTTTTTTGATTTTTCTTTTTAATAACCATAATTCTGTAATACTTAAAAATTTATACCTTCTTGTCTAGCAGCATCAGCAAGAGCTTTGATTCTCCCATGATATTTATTAGAACCGCGATCAAAAACTAATTGACTTATACCACTTTTTTTAGATTTAATGGCTATATTGGTTCCTATGAGCTGTGCAGCTTCGCAAGTGGCAGATGATTTAATTGATTGTTTAATATCATTACTAACTGTAGAACAGCTGATTAATATTTTATGATTAATATCGTCAATAATTTGTGCATAAATATGTTTATTAGATTTAAATATATAGAGACGAGGTCTACTTTGTGTACCTTGTATTTTCTTTTTCATATTTAATTTTATAATTGATTTGTATTATTTTCCTGCTTTACCTACTTTCCTACGAACGTTTTCATTATGATATCTAATACCCTTTCCTTTATAAGGTTCAGGTGGTCTAATCTCTCTAATTTGTGCTGCTATTTTTCCGACTAACTCTTTGTTGATACCTGATACAATAATACTTGTATTATTTTCTACTTGTATTGCTATGTCTTTATGTGGCTTGATTTCGATAGGATGGCTGTACCCAACATTAAGTATTAAGTTCTTACCTTGCATTTGACATCTATAGCCTACGCCTTTTATTTCTAGTTTTTTTTCAAAACCCTTAGTTACCCCTATTATCATATTGTTTATAATAGTTCTTGATAACCCGTGTAATGCTTGTGATTCTTTATTATTATGAATTCTACTTATAGTGATTTCTTTGTCGTCTTTTTGTATCTTGAGTTTTTCAGACATACAATATGATAATTGTCCTTTAGGTCCTTCTACGTATATAGTTGAGTTTTTTATTTGGGTATTGATTTTATCCGGGATAATAATAGTTTTTTTTCCTATTCTTGACATAAATATCAGTAATTCCTATTTTAATTCTAATGATATAGTTACCAAATATAACAAAGTACTTCTCCACCTAGGCCGTTATGTCTGGCATGACGGTCAGTCATTACGCCTTTTGATGTTGATATTATAGCTATACCTATTCCTCCAAGTACTCTGGGTAATTCTTTGTGATTAGCATACACTCTTAAGCCCGGTTTGCTAATACGTTTTAAGGCTGTAATAACAGGTTTTTTATTTTTTCCCTTATATTTTAATGATATAAGTAAGTAATTTTGTAAATTTTCTCCGATTTCTTCAAATTGATATATAAATCCTTCTTCTTTCAATACTTTAACAATATTACGAGTCATTTTTGTTGCTGGAACCTGAACAATTTGATGTTTTGCTAAGTTAGCATTTCTTATGCGTGTTAGCATATCTGCAATAGTATCATTAACCACTATTTTGCTCCGTATTTTATTTACTATTTGAATCAAATTTATATATTAAAAGGCATGCCAAATGCTTGTAGTAGGGCAAGGCTTTCTTTGTCGTTATTTGCTGTAGTTACTATTGCAATATCCATTCCTCTAATTTTATCTATTTGATCATATTCAATTTCGGGAAAAATTAATTGTTCTTTTAAGCCTAAATTATAATTCCCTCTTCCATCAAAATTTGTTGTACTAATACCTCTAAAATCTCTGATTCTTGGTAAAGATAAATTAATTAATTTATTTAAAAAGTCGTACATTTTGTTGTTTCTTAATGTAACTGTTAAACCTATTGGCACATGGTCTCTAATTTTGAATCCTGCTATAGATTTTTTTGCTCTGGTGACTACCGGTTTTTGTCCTGTGATTAATGTGAATTCTTCAATACTGTTATCAAGTGCTTTTGCATTTTGCGCAGCTTCTCCAAGTCCTCTGTTGATAGTAATTTTGACTAATTTCGGTATTTCATGTATATTTTTATACTTAAATTTATTCAGGAGTTCTTGAGAAATTTTATTTTTATATTGTTGTTTTAAAGAGTTATTCATATTGAATTCTTTATGTTATTTAGAGAAAGTAACTTCTTTATAATAGTTGATTTATATTTAAACTTTTGTCATTTATTCTATTAACATGTTCATTATTTTATTCTTCTACTTTATTGTATAATGAGACATTTGAGCTATGTATAGGTCCTTCTATTTTGATGATTTGTCCTGCTTCCCCTTCTCTTTTAGGTCTTATATGTTTTATTTTGAGATTAATATTTTCAATTATAATTTGTTGGGTTTTTCTAAGAATTTTCGTTACTTTACCGATTTCTCCTTTATTTTTTCCAGAGATAATTTTTACGATGTCTCCTTGTTTAATATGTATTTTATTTTTTGTCTTTTTCATTATACAACCTCCGGGGCCAATGATATAATTTTGGCAAAATTTTTATCTCTTAATTCTCTAGCAATAGGGCCAAAGACTCTTGTACCTCTAGGATTATTTTCTTGATTGATGATAACAGCGGCATTATCATCAAAGCGAATACTCATTCCATCATAACGCCTTAGGGTTTTTTTAGTTCTGACAATGACTGCTCTTACTACATCAGACTTTTTAATTGGCATATTTGGTGAAGCATCTTTTACAACGCCTATAATTACATCACCTATTTTTGCATAAGAAGGATTACTGCTACCTAACACTCTTATACACATTAATTTACGAGCTCCACTATTATCAGCGACATTTAGATAACTTTGAGTTTGTATCATTTTTTAATCTGTTTATTAATTAATTTCCAGCGTTTATTTTTACTAATAGGTCGTGTTTCTTGTATTTTTACAAGATCACCTATTTTACATTCATTATTTTCATCATGTGCATAATATTTATTTGTTTTCGTTATAATTTTACTATATTTTTTGTGTGCTCTTTGAGTTGTGACAGCAACAACAATAGTTTTATCCATTTTATTGCTTACAACTTTTCCTACAGTTTCTTTGATGGGCATATTTTTAACTCTGTTGTTGTGTTTCTATTGTTAATAATTGTGCTAGTTCATGTTTTTTATGCTTAAACATATGAGGAAGGATATTTTGTTTTGTTTTTTGTTTGAGTTTTAAATGAAAAATTTCTTTTTTTAATTCTATAATTTTTTCCTGGATTTTGTTCAGTTCTAAATTCTTTATATTAGTTATTTTTGTGAATGCCATATGATGATTTTATGTTGTTTTTGTAAGAAATCTAGTTTTTACAGGTAGTTTATAAGATGCTAACTTCATAGCTTGTTGTGCAGCTTGTTGTGAGACGCCAGTTATTTCAAATAAAATATGTCCAGGTTTAATAACAGCTACCCAATATTCGGGAGCGCCTTTTCCTGAACCCATACGAGTTTCAGCGGGTCTTGCTGTTACAGGTTTATCAGGAAAAACTCGTATCCAAAGTTTTCCTCCACGTTTAACATATCGTGTTATTGTTCTTCGAGTTGCTTCAATTTGTCTAGAGGTTAACCATACAGGTTCTAGAGTTTGTAAAGCATACTCACCAAAAGCTATTTTATTTCCTTTACTAGCTATACCTTTCATTCTTCCACGGTGTTGTTTTCTAAATTTTGTTTTTTTAGGGCTTAGCATAATTAATTTAAATCTATTGAATTATTGTGAGGACTGTTTGATTTTGGTAGATGTTCTCCCTTAAATAGCCAAACTTTTACTCCTAAGATGCCATAAATTGTTTTAGCTGTTTTGTATGCATAATCAATATCTGCTCTTAATGTTTGTAAAGGTACTCTACCTTCTCTTATCCATTCACTTCTTGCGATTTCAGCTCCATTTAATCGGCCAGATACTTGAATTTTTATTCCTTTGATATATGTTTTTTGTGATCGTTGTATACCTTGTCTTACAGCGCGTCGAAAAGCGATACGTTTTTCTAATTGTTGTACTATAAATTCCGCAAGTAATGTTGCTTCTGCATCAGGCTCTGTGATTTCTATAACATTTATTCTGATTTGTTTATTATCTTGTAATTTGGATTGTAACTCTTTACGTAAATTTTCTATACCTGTACCCATTCTACCGAGTACAATTCCTGGTCTTGCTGTATGTATTGCTATTTCTATTTGATCCACTTTTCTTTCAATATAAATTAAAGCAATACTGGCTTTATTTAAAGTTTGTTCAATATATGATCTAATTATGTAATCCTCTTTCAATCTTTGAGGATAAAGTTTCATGCTAGAACACCATGCAGATTTATGTTTTTGTGTTATACCAATACGAAACCCAGATGGATGTGTTTTTTGTCCCATATGATTTTATGATTAATATGAATAATGCATGTAATCAATTTATTGATTCATGTTTTAATTTAATTGTTATATGACAAGTCGGTTTATGTATAGGAAAAGCTCTTCCTTGTGCTCTAGGCTGAAATCTTTTTAGTGTAGGTCCTTCATTAGCAAATGCTTCTTCAATTATGATTTGATTTTTATTTACACTATTTGTATTTAAATTACTTACAGCTGATTCCAATATCTTAATTATAGTTTTACACGGTCTGTAAGGCATAAACTGTAACATTAACCGGGCTTCTTTGTAGTTTTTACCTCTAATTTGATCTAATATTCTTCTCACTTTATAAGTTGAAAGTCTTAAGTATTTACCAACAGCTTTTGCTTCTAAATTATCCATTATTTATAAATGTGTTTATTTTCTTGTTTTTCTATCACTTTTAATGTGACTCTTAAATGTTCTTGTTGGTACAAATTCTCCTAATTTATGACCAACCATTTGATCAGAAATAAATACAGGAAAATGTTGTTTGCCATTATGAACAGCTATCGTATGTCCGACCATATTTGGTATAATTGTAGATGATCGTGACCATGTTTTTATGGTTGGTTTTAAATTTTTGGCATTTAAGTGTTCAATTTTTTGTAATAATTTTACTTCTATATATGGGCCTTTTAATAATGATCTAGACATTGTTGTTTATATATATAATTTATTTACGACGACGTAGTATATGTTTATTACTATATTTTTTAGTGTTGCGAGTTTTTGTTCCTAAAGCAGGCTTACCCCAAGGTGTAACTGGATGTGGTTTTCCTATTGGTGAACGTCCTTCTCCACCTCCATGTGGGTGATCAATAGGATTCATTACAACCCCTCGAACAGTGGGTCGTTTTCCTAGCCATCTATTTCTGCCAGCTTTACCTATATTAATATTGCTTGCATCTATATTTCCAATTTGGCCTATTGTAGCATAACATTCTTTATGTATAGTACGGACTTCACTAGAAGGTAATTTTAGTGTAATTAAATCACCTTCTTTTGCTACAATTTGTGCATAAGAACCAGCAGCCCGAACAATTTGTCCGCCTTTGTTTGGTTTTAGTTCTATATTATGTACGGCTGTACCTAAAGGTATTTGAGATAAAGGTAATGAATTGCCAACTTCTATAGGTGCGTTAGGACCTGAAATTACTATATGTCCTAAATGAAGTGATCTTGGATGTAATATGTATCTTTTTTCCCCATCTTTATAATGTAATAATGCTATTCTAGCATTTCTATTTGGGTCATATTCAATGCTTGCAACTTTGCCTTCTATATTTATTTTGTTTCTTTTAAAGTCAATGATTCTGTAACGTTTTTTATGTCCGCCACCTTTATGTCTTGAAGTTATAACTCCTCTATTGTTATGACCTTTACGACGATTATTTTTTATCAGTAATGATTTTTCAGGTTTATTAGTTGTAATTTCTGTAAATGTTGAAACTGTTCTATTTCTTGTTCCAGGTGTATATGCTTTATATAAACGGATAGCCATTATGTAATTTGATTGAACTGTTGTGTAATTATTAGTTTTCTGAAAACAAATTAATTGTATATTTATCGTATAATTTAACTATTGCTTTTTTATGATTTGCTTTCTTTCCTATAAATTTGCCTATACGTCTTTTTTTTGGTGGCTTGTTTAATGTATTAATCTTTTTTATGCGTACATTAAATATATATTCAATAGCTTGCTTAATATGTATTTTGTTTGCTTGTTTTTCTACTACAAAACAATATTGATTATCTTCAATAAGTTTAGTTGTTTTATCAGTGATAATTGGATATTTTACTAAATCTACAAGTTTTCTATGATTAATTTTATTTACCATTGTATATTGCATTTATTGTGTTTAGAGCATCTAAAGTAATTAATATTTTATCTGCTTTTATTAAAGATAGAATATTAATTTGATTGGCTGCAATTAATTCTATATTCTGTAAATTACGTAATGATAAATATAATAGACTGTTTTTTTGATTAACTATTATTAAAAGTTTATTTTTCTTTTCGTAATTTATGTTTAATTGCTGTATCTCATTTAAAATGAATTTTGTTTTAGGTTGAATAATATTTTGACCTAAATTTTCTATAATAAATGTATTTTTATATTTATTATATATCAGTGTTTTTACAGCTAGTTTTTTTTCCTTTCTATTAATTTTTGTTATATATTTTTTGCTTTTAGGCCCAAAAATAACGCCTCCTCCTTTCCATAAAGGAGATCTAATTGAACCAACTCTTGCTCTTCCTGTACCTTTCTGTTTCCAAGGTTTTCTACCACCACCTCTAACTTCACTCCTTGTTTTTGTGTGTGCGTTTCCTTGTCTTGTTAGAAGTAATTGTTGAATCAATGCACGGTGTATAATATACATATTTTTGGCATGATTATCATTTATTTTTAAGAATATATCTTTCGAATATTGTGATTCTTCATTCTCTGTAATAACAGAATATGTTAATTTCTCTTGTTTGACCATGTATTTATTTTTTCTTAATGCAAATAATATTTCCAGGTTTACCTGGTACAGACCCTTTAACAATTACTATATTTTCTTCTATATTTATGTCAATTATTTGAAGATTTTTTATAGTAACTTGATTGCCTCCCATTCTTCCAGCCATTCTTTTTCCTCGGAATACTCTTCCAGGTGTTGTTCCAGCACCAATAGAGCCTGGTTGTTTATGATTTTTGGAACCATGAGACATAGGTCCTCGACTAAAATGATGTCTTTTTTGGTAACCACTAAATCCTTTACCAATGCTTATACCTGATATATTAATTGAGTGACCAACTTTTAATTTTTCTACTGTCATAATTTGGCCAACTTGAACATCATCTACATTTAATGAGTTCATACGATATTCACATAAGTATTTTAAAGCTGGTGCACCAGCTTTATTTAAATGTCCTATTTGAGCTTTTGTAAGTTTGTTATTCTCTAGTTCATGATATCCTATTTGGATTGCGTTATATCCATGTGTATTAATATCTTTAATTTGTGTTATGATACAAGGACCAACTTGTAATATAGTTACAGGTATAGCATGCCCTTTTTCACTAAAAATTTGAGTCATCCCTATTTTTGTTCCTAACAGACTAATTGACACGATAAATTTGCCTCCAATTTCTGACAGACTTTTACACACAAGCTTCTTGATTTTATAAGTAATTCTATTATCTTTTAATTTTTAATAATTTTCAAGCTTCATTTCACTAAGTATGCTTTATTTTATATGTATATGTTCGGTAACTACTACTTTATAAATCTTTTAGTATATAGCAATA